ATAGACAATCAAGACAACAATGCCAGCAGAAGAGTGTCGAACAAATACTGAATGATCAGAGGTAGAACGTCGAAAACCATATGCAAGCACAACTGAGCTAAACCGATCAAACCAAGCGCGCGGCGATTGCTTGAGACCATATAGAGCTTTGCGCAAACGACAAACAAGGGGCGCACTACCAGAAACAACATAACCAGGGCCATATAAACTTCTTCTTGAAGATCACCATGAAGAAAGGCATTTTGAATATCAAGTTGATACAACGGCCAAGATCGACTGATAGCAACCGAGAGAGAACAGAGTTTAGGCGAGCCACGGGAGAAAATGTCTCCAGACACCATAGGTCTGTGTGTAGCCTTTAGCCACCAAGCGTGCCTTAAGACGCTCAATAGAACCATCTGGGAGATACTTTACTGTGTACACCCAACGACAACCAACTGCTTGTTTCCCTTGGGGAAGGGTGGTAAGCTCCCAAGTCTGATTCTTATGAAGAGCACTCATTTCCTCATCCATAGCATGTTTCCAACCAGGAATAGACATAGCCAGCTTAAAAGAGGAGGGAATAGAAATAGAAGACAGGGTGCAAGCAAAAGAGTGAAAGCAAGGGGAAAGTCGAGCATAGGAAAAAAAATTAGCAAGAGGATGTTGAGTACAAGAGCGTTTACCTCGGCGCAAGGCAATAGGTAAATCATCAGAGTTAGGAGCAAAGGAGGGATCAGGAACCTCTGACGAAGAAGATGAAGAAGTGCAAACTGAAACTGAAGAAGAAGAGAATGAAGAAGATTTGCAATCACATCTGCTCAAGGAACTGTTCTTCTTGAACTCGGTAAAGCAGTTGATGCTTACTTGATTGCGGGTATTGGCCTCAACCTACTAATAGGAATGTGACTGTCCTCTAGCCCTAGTTGGAACTGCCCTTTCCCGAGAAGAAGAGGATACTAGCGGATATAGCTAGTAAATGGAACTCCAACTCCCTCGCTCCTAACTCAACTATGCCCGGATAACCCACTAAAGAACTTCATTCGTTGGTCGAAGCCGGCTCACTTCATTCCTCATAGAGGAGAAAGAGTAATAAAATACATTAACTCTTATCTTTACACTTTGTCCTAGAAGCCCGGGACTAGCAACCAATAGGAGAAGAGGATCCTAGCAACAATAGCAAGAGCAGCAAGAGCAGCCCTGCCTGCGAGTAGAAGAACAAGGATACTAGCAGCCGTAGAAGGAGCAGGGTACATTTCCAAGAGAGGACCCTTCCTTGCTGAAGATGCCACCCTTGAACTCAAAGCGGACGTAACAACAGGGTTAACTACTGAGCGAGAACTCTTGGTTTCACTACTGAGCTATAACTCACAGCTGAAGGAACTACTTGACTTGGAGTTACGAATTGAGAGGGGTTTATGACTGAGTGCCGACTCGAACTACTGGACGTCGGATTGACGAGGGAATGCTCTCCCACTCGAGCGACTCGGTTAACAGATTTTCATCCAACAGTCCTGAGTTCTTTTCAGACAAAAGAGTCAGGGGATTGAGTGGAATCCACGAGTCCGGATTTCTTTTCATCCCTTCTATCTGTTCTCGAACAGGTATCTAATCGTATCTAAGCGTCTTAATAGGATAGTACTGAGTTGAGCCCGTGTGTTCGCCCGAATGCTGTGAGTCAGGAGTTGTATCTGGGCAAGAGCCCTCTATCTATTCTTCTTACTACTAGTCTGATTCCTCCTATTCTTCTTACTAGGGCGTAGTTAGAGTAGATTCAGATTCCGCTAATTGGAGTTCAACCAGAAGAAATACCTGCAATAGAGAAGATGGCCTCACTACCTGCATGAATCAAGTAGTCATTCCCTGCTTTAGAGAATAAAAGCGGAATCCATACCTGTTTTAAAGAAAGTGGAGGAGATCTCTTTCTGTGATTTTTCTCGCTGTCTGACTAAGTCCCCAGTGTAAATAACGAATAGCGAACCAGTCTTTTTCTTCCTGTATTTTGAGTTGGCAATCTTTCTTATCCCCTCCAATTCTTGTTAAGTATTGGTTTCCTTTTTCTTTTGAGTTCTTTCGGTCTTTGTCAGAGGGTAGGTGAGTGCCCTTTCTCCCTCCTTCACGGGTATAGTATATATTCCTCTCTCTCCTTTAATCAAACTGGTCAGACTATACTATATAGGCTAATTAGCTGCCTTTTAGTCTGATTATGTGTTCTTTCTTTCTTGTCTTTTCCGGGTCTTATCCGAGATCAAATCTTAACAGTGACATCCAATCAGAAACTACACTAAAGTCTAGCCTTTTTCATGGGAAGTTACCCTATTATAAGTAAGCTATAAGGAGTTCCCGATGCGTCTATCCTCGCGGGCAGGGCTCCTGCTGTTAGGTCTAGGGCAAGGGTGAGACCTAGGGGAAGAGTCATAATAGTCGTCGGATTGGGTGTAACAAGTCTTCAATCTCTTCTACGGCCATGATAGCCTATCCAAATCTTTCACTTCGACCTAAGTCAGCAGCTAAGGAGAGTTCTTGCAATGGTCAGGCTAGCTACGGCAAAGTCTAATAAAGAGGACTGACTCCTTCTATTTGTAAGCAGTTCCCCCTTCTAGTGGTTCAATAGCCTGCCACCTGACGACGGTTCGTGTTTGTAAAGAGAAAGAGACTGCAAGGGCTAAGGTAAGGCTATGGGATAAGAGACGGCTATTCTTCCGAGTTGAATGAGGAATGCACTGATCCCGGGTGGGCGAGGGAATGGTCCTCTCTCTCTCTCCTCCTCTACTCGCATTTAGTTCATGGCATATAGGACTATGCTTAAATAGAAGACTTCTATGAGTCTCCCAGTCCTATCTTGAATGTAGTGAGCCCTCTTCTTCGACCGAATGATGTCAGTTAGTTACTTACTGCTGATAATAGGCACCCATGCACATCTAGTCTATATAATAGAAAGAGTAGGCAGCCATGGAATGAAAGCAAGAGTCCTCGTTTCATGAAGAATGAATTGATTCCAGGTCATCTCCCGAATGGGATATTGTAGGTGTTCCAGGTTATGGGTCAGGTCATCTAGGGACTATGTAATAAAGAGAAGACCCGCGGGTTAACCTTCGGTTCACCTCTTTTCATCCAAGACTGATCGACCTGAGGTTCACTTGATTTGATTCCTCTCACAAGGAGAAGAGCGCGGCAACTCGATCCCTCAATAGCAGAAAGCAGAAGAGAGCTTATAGGCTGTTGAAGATGGAGAGGACCAGCAGCAATGATTGGTTGCTTCAGCCAAGCGATCAACGCTGACAAGAAAGAAAAGAGGGTTGAGTTATAAGTAGGACAGTCCAAGACCGGAGATGATTGAGTTGGTCAAGCGAAAGCGGGACATGCCAGGCTAACAGAGAAAGAAAGGCACTCTTCCATGAAAGGGACAAGGGGAGGCCCCATATAAAATAACCCAAGAAAGACTTTAACACGAGAAACTCACGGGACAGAAATAGGCTCACTTCGGAAAGCTTACTTAGCGGAGCTTAAGAAATGCGAGAGAAGGGGGATAGAAAGCCTTATAACGATAGTTTAGGGATTAGCGTCGAATATCGATCGTTAAGGAGCTTTGAAACTGGCATTCTGTAGACATAAAAATGCACATAGAATTGATCTCAATCATAGACTCTTTATCTACTCTACTTGCTTGTTCTACGTACTCTTCCCTCCTAATACTTACTAGTCATAACCGCTACTACAGATAGTGCTAGATAGTCTGGAAAGGGCACCACTGACTCCATTCCCTACGAAAGGGTTTAATAGCTACCACTGCTAAAAGCATGAGTTCCGAGCTAAGGGTGAATTGAAAAAAAAAAAGCATTAGCCGCATTCAATTAATGCCTTTTGCTTCAAGTTCCTAGAATAGGGTGGCCCTCTCCCCTATCTCGTTCTTAAAGCTTCTGCCTTCAAAAGGAGAATGAAATTCATTCAATGGCTTGAGACTTTCTTGCTTTCCTGTTCGAGCTCCTTCTTCCCGGATGCCTTAAAGGACAACTTCTTACAGGAAAGAAAAACCTATATCAGATAGATGTAACAGGCCTTAGAAAACTGAAGGAAGTGAAACCTCTAGCCTAACGCTCGCCTAGCTAAAGGAAAGAGAGACGCTCCTAGCTTGACCTACCAGGTACGCCTTCCATTGAGCGGCTCTTTGAAGACTTTCTGCTGCTTGCCACTCCTCCGATTGATTGAGCTTCTACTCGCAGGGGAGAAGTGAGCTGATCGAGCTCAATCTCTAAGTTGATCCGGTTGAAGAGAGTTATCACGATGTAGCAGGGGGTCCTCCAGTCTATGACCTACCGTTTTCTTTGCTAAGCAGTACGCCTAGGATAAAAAAGACAGGTGGCATAGCGATCCCTACCAATACGACTGGACACCGCATCTCGTCCTCATTCCTCTACTAAAAGCGGTATGCTTGCGAAGACCATTTCTGGTCTATCCGTGTTAATGAAATCCATCCCGTGAAACAAAGGAGAGTTCATTCGTGGGATAAATAAAGAGAGACTAGCCATATCAGACAGCTTTCAATGGCCTTAGCGAAAGAGAAGAACTAGAGGGAATAGAATAGGAGGTGGGATTGGCATGGCTGGTCTACGAACCTGGGCTTTGGAAAGACTGAGGATAGGCAGAAATTGAGGAGAAGTCCCCCTCGAAAAAGAATAAGAATCCCGTGAACAACTCATAAAGAGAATCATAACAACTCTTAGTAGCGGAAAGCCCCTTTGAGTAAGCTTAAGCTACTGCCCTCTTGCCTCCCTTTATTTAATATAAAAATGGTTGGAGCTCTTTCTTTGCTTGTTTTCTTTTAGTCAGTCAGCTGAAAAGACTTGCTTGCTTTTCCTCTATTAATGAAGTTTCGAAAGAAAGAAAATCAGTCTAACGAAGGAGCCCAAGTCCACTCAAGTGCTTTCAAGGACAGTGACTTACACTGGGGGAAATGGAAAGTCTAACTTCAAAGTCAAATGCGTTAACAGAAATGATAATAAAGACTATATTCATTCATC